GGCTAATAGTTTTGATTCCCCATCTCCTCATGGAAAACCCTTTTCGCTCCGCTTAGCCCTATCCCCTTCTAGAGGTATTTTAGTGATAGGTTCTATAGGAACTGGACGATCCTGTTTGGTCAAATACCTAGCGACAAACTCCTATGTTCCTTTCATTACGGTATTTCCGAACAAGTTCCTGGATGACAAGCCTAAAAGTTATCCTATTGATGATATTGATTATAGTGAGGATGACCTTGATATTGATACGAAGCTGCTAACTATGTATATGACGTATATGACGCCAAAAAGAGACCAATTTGATATTGATATCACCCTTCAATTCGAATTAGCAAAAGCAATGTCTCCTTGCATAATATGGATTCCAAACATTCATGATCTGCATGTGAATGAGTCGAATTACTTATCCCTCGGTCTATTAGAGAACTATCTCTCCAGGGATTGTGAAAGATGTTCCACTGGAAAGATTCTTTTTATTGCTTCGACTCATATTCCCCAAAAAGTGGATCCCGCTCTAATAGCTCCGAATAAATTCAATACATGTATTAAGATACGAAGGCTTCTTCTTCCACAACAACGAAAGCACTTTTTCATTCTTTCATATACTAGGGGATTTCACTTGGAAAAGAGGATGTTCCATACTAACGGATTCGGGTCCATAACCATGGGTTCCAATGCGCGAGATCTTGTAGCACTTATCAACGAGGCCCTATCAATTAGTATTACACAGAAGAAATCCATTATAGAAACTAATACAATTAGATCAGCTCTTCATAGAAAAACTTGGGATTTTCGATCCCATATAAGATCGGTTCAGGATCATGGGATCCTTTTCTATCAGATAGGAAGGGCTGTTGCACAAAATGTACTTCTAAGTAATTGCCCCATAGATCCTATATCTATCTATATGAAGAAGAAATCAAGTATGGGAGGGGATTCTTATTTGTACAAATGGTACTTCGAACTTGGAACGAGCATGAAGAAATTCACGATACTTCTTTATCTTTTGAGTTGTTCTGCCGGATCGGTCGCTCAAGATCTTTGGTCTTCATCCAGACCCAATGAAAAGAATTGGATCGCTTCTTATGGATTCGTTGAGAATGATTCTGATCTAGTTCATGGCCTATTACTATTATTACTATTAGAAGTATTAGAAGTATTAGAAGTAGAAGGCGCTCTGGCTCTGGCGGGATCCTCACGGACAGAAAAAGATTGCAGTCAGTTTGATAAGAATCGAGTGACATTACTTCTTCGGTCCGAACCAAGGAATCAGTTAGATATGATGCAAAAGGGATCTTGTTCTATCGTTGATCAGAGATTTCTATATGAAAAATACGAATCGGGGTTTGAAGAAGGGGCCCTCGATCCGCAACAGATAGAGGAGGATTTCTTCAATCACATAGTTTGGGCTCCTAGAATATGGCGCCCTTGTGGCAATCTATTTGATTGTATCGAAAGGCCCACTGAATTGGGATTTCCCTATTGGACTGGGTCATTTCGGGGCAAACGGATCATTTCTCATAAAGAGGATGAACTTCAAGAGAATGATTCGGAGTTCTTGCAGAGTGGAACCATGCAGTACCAGACACGAGATAGATCTTCCAAAGAACAAGGCTTTTTTCGAATAAGCCAATTCATTTGGGACCCTGCGGATCCATTCTTTTCCCTATTCAAAGATCAGCCCTTGTTTTCACGTCGAGAATTCTTTGCAGATGAAGAGATGTCAAAGGGGCTTATTGCTTCCCAAACAAATTCTTATACATATATATAGAAACGTTGGTTCATCAAGAATACGCAAGAAAAGCACTTCGAATTGTTGATTCATCGCCAGAGATGGTTTAGAACCAATAGTTCATTATCTAATGGATCTTTCCGTTCTAATACTCTATCCGAGAGTTCTCAGTCTTTATCAAATCTGTTCCTATCTAACGGAACGCTATTGGATCAAATGACAAAGACATTGTTGAGAAAGAGATGGCTTTTCCCGGATGAAATGAAACATTTGATTCATGTAACAGGAGAAAGATTCCCCATTCCTTAGCCATAAATAGATGTGCCCATGCCCCATGAAAGGGGGATTCAGTGGAACAGAATTGGCCGGATGGTAGAGTCGCGGAAACACTTGTTTCTTCCATCTTTTTGGCCTGAGCTCCATGGAACAATATGCTACTGCTGAAACATGGAAGAATTGAAATCTTAGATCACTATGTGTGGATGATATGAACTGCCTAAACAAGAATTCTTGAACGGCGAAAGAGCCTATTACTCGCTACATCAAACAATTTCTTCAATGAAACCAATAACGAATCATTGAAGAACTCAAGAAAATAGATAGACCTTTCTCTTCGTCTCAGGTCGATGGATCTTCTCAATTGGAAGATCTCCCATATGGATAATACACATTCCAGTTGACCGAGCCTAATTCTCATTGTTTTGTTCCGAAGCAAAGATATCCACGGAGGCGGGTTCGTCCTATTCAGATATTCACGACCAAGATCTT